GAATCCACTTCAACTATTCGTATTAAATAACTAATACAATATTGCGGAGTTGAAAGGAAATATCCAAACACATGTCTTATTCTTTTCAATAATCCATATTTGTAGCAATAAAATACTATTGTTCCTTCCCCAAAAAATAGATTAGATGTTTGATTACAAATATATATGATCCGCCTTCTCTATAAAGGGCCAGAAATACCTTGCTTACGTATCATTAGGAAGTGCATTAACATAAATACGGCAGTAAGAAGAGGTAATACAAAAGTGTGTAAACTGTAAAAACGAGTCAAAGTAGATTGACCCACACTAGCACTTCCGCGTAATAACTCGACCAGAGGCGATCCTATTACAGGAATAGCGTCGGGTACGCCTGTCACAATTTTGACTGCCCAATAACCAATTTGGTCCCGAGGTAAGGAATAACCAGTTACACCAAAAGATGCGGTCAATACACCCAGAACCACACCCGTAACCCAAGTCAATTCGCGTGGTTTTTTAAAACCACCGGTGAGATAAACACGAAATACGTGCAGGATCATCATCAGGACCATCATACTTGCCGACCATCGATGAACTGATCGGATTAACCAACCAAAGTTAGCTTCAGTCATTATGTATTGAACCGAGGTAAAAGCCTCGGTAACGGTTGGACGATAGTAAAAGGTCATGGCAAACCCCGTAGCTACTTGTACTAAAAAACAAGTAAGCGTAATTCCTCCTAGACAATAAAATATGTTGACATGCGGAGGAACATATTTACTAGTTATATCATCTGCAATCGCCTGAATTTCGAGACGCTCTTCGAACCAATCATATACTTTATTGAGATAGGTAAACCAAGGGAACTCCCCCTCTGAGAACCGTATATGAGACTTTCATCTCGTACAGCTCAAGCAAAAACATCCCAATACTGGTTGAAACGGATATGTAATAGGAAGTTTGAAACTTCTTCTTAGTACTCCATTCAATCTTCTCTGAAAATACGGCGAAGGACAAAAAAACCGAAGCTCTTCTTTAGTGATGTGATGATAATGCCAAAATATCAAGTCAGCTCATTCGTTTTTATGTTGATCATTACGGGCCTCTTGAATTTTCTCCATCTCTATTTTTTTGTATAATTGGATTTATTTTTGTTTATTATTGATAGGAATTCTCTTGTTGAGACCCTATGATTCGATTGAAACCTAAGATTCATACTAGAACCACGATGATTGAATAAAGCCCCTAAGCTAAGCCCAAAGGTTCTCTGAGTAAGAACACTTTGATGATCAATTATTCAATGAATAGATGAAATGACTCAAAATCCAGAGAAACATTTGTCCGTTGGTCAAAAAAAGCAAACAAATAACAAATTAAGAATAATTTTTAAAGAAGAAAAATCCTTCGATTTCTAATTAGAAATTAAATCTTTGAACTTTTTTGAGTCCGGTCGCGAGGTCTGACTGAATAGTAGGTATGAATCATAGTTCAAATATTTCTTTTCTTGATCTATTTCATTCCATATATTCCGTGCTCCAGATACTAGAATGAATATCCGACGAGGCAAAACCCATCTCTCTCAAGATGACAGACCCATTCTCTGTACTATCAATAGGATCAATTATAACAAGTCACACACTCATATTCCGGAAATACCGAAACAAAGGAATTCCACGGTCGAACTGCCAGAATGACCTATAAATCCTAGTCCTAAGTTATTCATTTTGGATTGAAAAGTTAGGACTTCACGATTCTTATGAACCTAATTCATGGAAATTCCATCCAGTAAAACGGAAGAGTTATAAATCTCCAAAATAATAGATAGGAATACCGCAAATAAAGCCATTGCGACACCCATCAAAGGGGTAGTTCCCCACCCGGGCGCTACTTTACCATATTCCGAATTCAACGGTTTCAATAAACTTCCTAGACCAGTCTGTCTTGGTCTTGGACCAGATCTAGAATTACCCTCAACGGTTTGTGTAGCCATAAATCCTATTGCATTGATTGAAATTTCTTGACTTTGTATATCATTCCGTTGTAAATAAACGATTTTATCATAGATCCATTGTGGTCTTGAAATTATATTTATATACTAATGGAAACAGCAACCCTAGTCGCCATCTTTATATCTGGTTTACTTGTAAGTTTTACCGGGTACGCCTTATATACCGCTTTTGGGCAACCCTCTCAACAACTAAGAGATCCATTCGAAGAACACGGGGACTAATTTGGAAGTAAAGTAATGAGCCTCCCATGTTGGGAGGCTTATTACTTTACTTCAATTGAGATATGAGATAATAAATTGAGATAATCAAAAATCATTTCACCTTTTTAGTCGGAACTTTAGGCGGTTCTCGAAAAAAGATAGCGAAAAAAATAATTCCTAGAGTCGAGACTAAAAGGAATGTATAAACCAATGCTTCCATAAATTCGATCGTGGTTTACAATTATAGCTTCCACACCTGTTCATTTGGGAACATCTCCCAGATAGATAAAGAAAAAACGGCGATTCAAATTAAGCAAAATTTATATTTATCTGTTAATCTATGTAAAAGTGAAATCACAAAAATCCAATAGAAGCGAAAGATACCATATCAGATCAATGTTGTATCAGACTACCTGTCTTTTTGTAGTTGGATCTCCAAGTTTTTGGAATGCTCCAAATTCCACTTGAGCATCCAAATCTGGATCAATCCCAGCAAAAACATCCCTGAACAAGGTTCTAGCACCATGCCAAATGTGTCCGAAAAAGAAGAGTAAAGCAAATGAAGCATGCCCAAAAGTGAACCAACCCCTTGGACTGCTACGAAAAACACCATCGGATTTCAAAGTAGCACGATCTAATTCAAAAATTTCACCTAATTGAGCACGTCTAGCATATTTTTTCACAGTTGCTGGATCGCTATAACTGACTCCGTTGAGTTCGCCACCATAGAACTCAACAGTTACCCCTACTTGCTCAACACTATACTTTGATTCCGCCCTTCTAAAAGGAACATCAGCTCTCACAATTCCGTCTCCATCTACCAAAACTACCGGAAATGTTTCAAAAAAAGTAGGCATACGACGGACAAAAAGCTCACGCCCCTCTTTATCTCTAAAGATAGGGTGCCCTAACCATCCAACAGCTATTCCGTCCCCGTTGTCCATTGAGCCCGCTCTGAATAATCCCCCTTTTGCTGGATTATTGCCGATGTAATCATAAAAAGCTAATTTTTCAGGAATTTTAGACCAAGCTTCTGATAAACTCTGATTTTCCGCTAGTCCGGCACCAACCCTTCGATATATTTCTTGCTGGAAGTATCCCTGATCCCATTGATAACGGGTGGGGCCGAATAATTCGATGGGGGTAGTTGCTGAACCATACCACATAGTTCCGGCAACAACAAAAGCCGCAAAAAAGACAGCAGCGATACTACTGGAAAGAACAGTTTCAATATTTCCCATACGCAACCCTTTGTATAGGCGTTGGGGCGGACGAACACTAAGATGAAATAGGCCCGCTAATATGCCCAATGTCCCTGCTGCAATATGATGAGAGGCTATGCCTCCCGGAACAAAAGGATCAAAACCTTCTACGCCCCACGCAGGACTTACAGATTGTACTTTTCCAGTTAGTCCATAAGGATCGGACACCCATATTCCGGGACCATATAAGCCCGTTACATGAAATGCACCAAACCCAAAGCAAGCTAACCCTGAGAGAAATAAATGAATTCCAAAAATCTTGGGCAAATCCAAAGAAGGTTTTCCTGTACGTTCATCACGGAATATTTCTAGATCCCAATAGACCCAATGCCAGATAGCTGCCAAGAAGCACAAGCCAGAAAACACAATATGCGCCCCGGCCACACCTTCGTAACTCCAAATGCCCGGATTTGTTACAGTTCCTCCTGTGATACTCCAACCTCCCCATGAATTGGTTATTCCTAAACGAGTCATGAAGGGTATAACAAACATACCCTGTCTCCACATTGGATCAAGAACGGGGTCAGAGGGATCAAAAACTGCTAATTCATATAGAGCCATTGAACCAGCCCACCCAGAAACTAGAGCTGTGTGCATTATATGGACAGCAAGCAACCGACCGGGATCATTCAATACGACGGTATGAACACGATACCAAGGCAAACCCATGAAAATACCCCTTTATCAAAGAAAAATAAACACTATGTAACTTTATCGCATTGGAAAAGACTATGCTATAGACTTCCGCTTTTCAGTGGATTATTTCGGAGCAAG